GTTTCGTTCTAGTGCCCGAAAATAATATTCTAAAGCTTTTGTATGCTCTCCGTTACTTGTGTGGATAAGGCCTATGTTATAGAGTATATAGCTTCGATCATAGGGATCGATTTCTAGTCGCATAGCTTCATAATAATTCTGTAAAGCTTCCGCATAATTTCCTTCCGATTGAGCTGACATCCGTTACGGTCGTCATTCGATTCAAAGAATTCTCCGTTCCAGAAACGTACATGAGATTTTCATCTCATACGGCTCCTCCCCTATGTGCATAATGAAAATAATACGTGGAATCAAAAAAGATTGAAATATTCTCATTATGAATTCAGTGGGGCTAACGTTTTTACAAGAAATCTCTAGCCAACCTTTCTGCAAAAGATATTTTCTTAACATCACGCGTGTTGATACTGGTACTAGATAAAAATGTAAACTCCAACAATTTCTTTGTTCTCAACGCCCTTTAATTTCCAGGAATTAATCACTTCAACAGTCTTCTATGGTTCTAAGGGTATCCAAAGTACCAACGAGATGGATGTTTGTTATCCCAACCATTCTTTTTAGTCCCGATCCCGATAAGGAAAAGCGGTAATTTTAAACAAAGTTTTCGTGTTGTTGATTCCTAGGCGTAGCGCCTCTTCCCCTATGCGGCCTATTGGTACTAGTCTAGTATGGTAGAGTTGGCCTGTAATATAGAACCCATAGGTGTAACCTTTCGTTCAATACTCGAATCGACAATTGAAGCATCTGAGGCTGCATTAATCGGGGATACACGACAGAAGGAATTGTTTTATCTAGAAACTTCACCTTCAACAAGCGTAGATTTTTTCAATAATCTTTTTCCTTCTTTTCTATCCCGAATCTTCCGTCTTTCTCCTAAGACCGAAGCGGTAAATAAAAAAATAATCAAATCACACCATCTCTATAATAGGTAAATGCCTCTTTTTCTCCTGAAGTTGTCGGAATTATTCGTAATAAGATATTGGCGACAATTGAAAAGGTCTTATCAATAAAATTTTCATTTATCCGCGATCTAGGCATAGGTATAAATCCATTCTATAATTCTTTTCATTAACTCTCGTGAGAAAACGATCCCACAAGTAAAGGAATTTTACAGTACGAAATAACATAAAAGCAGACTCATATCCAATTTTTTCTTTTTGAAAGGGGTCGATAAAAAATAAGAAATATTAGAATCCGATTCGATTTCATCCAAATGTAGTAGTATAAATGTAGTAGTATAAGAATGAAAGGAACTATTCCGATTTGATCAAAGTAGAAGAATCAAAGAATTTATCTTGCGGATTAGGAGAATTCGAGAAGTTTTTCTGAAATTAAGATCCAAAGAAGAAAAAAATCGAATAATTCTTCAATAATCCTTCTATAATGAAAATAGAATAACCCTCCATTTTGTGTTTTGTGCATAGCGGGTAGACGCTTATACACTATACAATCAAATCGAAAAGGATGATTTATGAATTTGGAATAGATTTACGGGTTAAGGGGTTGTTGTTAAGCGACCTAAAATTGGAAAGAAATTTTCAAATTCTTATGGAAATTGAATTCGAATAAAAAGATAATTATGATCTAAAGGTATCCATTCACCATAGTCTAAGAAAATAGACCGATCGGTTGATTCGTTCCAATTCATTGATTGAATCCGGTAAAAATATCAGAAAAAGGTAGGAGCGCCGTCTCCGTCTTGGCAAACAAGATATATCTTTATTGTTATTGTTTTTAACCGTTTTTCAAAAAAAAAATTATATTATCTTTTTCTCCCAGCTCCCTGGCTCGAAGAAAAAATTCTTTCTTTGATGAAAAGTTTTCCATTTTTATAGCTAGAACGGATTCGAGTGTCTGTACCCATCTAACAATCGAATATGAACAACTCGCAATTTGCTCGGATTCTCGGTCATAATCATTATGTAGGAGAGATGGCCGAGTGGTTCAAGGCGTAGCATTGGAACTGCTATGTAGGCTTTTGTTTACCGAGGGTTCGAATCCCTCTCTTTCCGTATCTTCACCCAATTCACCAATGCTTCAGACCTTTCTTTGAGATAGATTCTCAATTCCTAATTTCTGTGATACGGAAGGAAAGAAAGAACGGGCAGGGAATAAAGATCCGCCTACTGATCTATGATACATGAATGGGAGAAAAATACAAATCTCCGGATCCAATTCCTTACCTTGTGTCCCTTTACTTAACTTAAGTGAAAGGGAAAAATTGTACGAACCCTTGGTTTGTTATTTTAGTTAGGTTTAAGTCTGACGAGAATAATATTCTACGACAAGTAATTCATTTATTTTCAAACCGACCCATTTACTATCTATTATTTGATTGACTAATCCTTTATATTGGAATGCGTGAAGAGTCAAATGCTTTGGCAATTCTTCATGGTGGGATGAATCAAGATAATTTTGAATCAGAGCTCTCGATTTTTGGTCATCCCTTGCTGTAATAATATCTCGGGGTTTGCAACGATAACTTGGTATATCTACTATACCA